CTGAAAAAAGGATTAAAAAAAAATAAAATAAATAGTTGGGGGTAAAGCGAACTTTTTATTGGGGATAGAGGGACTTGAACCCTCACGATTTAAAAAGTCGACGGATTTTCCTCTTACTATAAATTTCATTTTTGTCGGTATTGATATTGACATGTATAATGGGACTCTATCTTTATTCTCGTCCAATTAGTTAGTTCTTTAAAAGATCTATCAGACTATGGAGTGACTGATTTGATCAGTGAATATTCGATTCTTCCTTAAACTTAGAATCGATTCACAAGAATTCTTCAATTTTGCATATAACATATATGAATCTTTCTTTGATATTTTATTACGTATATGTACGTATATGGGTTCATCCTTTCTAGAGTTTAAATAGAAGGATTCCTCGATCAACGCAGTCAACTCTATTCGTTAGAACAGCTTCCATTGAGTCTCTGCACCTATCCTTTTTTATTCTTGCTTTCTGAACCCTTTATTTGATTTTGATTTGTTTTCTAAAAACAGGATTTGGCTCAGGATTGCCCATTTTTAATTCCAGGGTTTCTCTGAATTTGAAAGTTATCACTTAGTATGTTTCCATACCAAGGCTCAATCCAATCAAGTCCGTAGCGTCTACCAATTTCGCCATATCCCCTCTTTTTTGTTTTGAGACTAGGATCTCGTTGGGATGCCGTCCCTTTCTTTATGTTCATTTATTCTGGAACCGTTTACGTTGAATTCTTTAGATATGCAAGATATGGATTTCTATATAGAAAAAGTGTCTCTGTCTCCTCCTATTTGTTTGATTTCTTGTCTATTTTCTTTCAGATATCGGAGGACCTTTTTTGTATTTAGTCCAATCAAAAATGATTCTATCATTGATGTATCCGCAATTCAATATGGATGGATATATACCCCATATATATGCGTCTCTTACTCTTTTTTTTTACCTCGATATTTGGAATACTCAAACGGTCGATTCTTTTTTCGCCTTATCCCCCGCCCTTTTGAATGAACACAGAGGAATGTCTCAATATCATTATATTTAATCTGGATTGTATCCTTATCCTTACTTAATCTTTATCCTTATCTTTTCCTTAGGGTCGCCCTTGTATCTTGTATATTGTATAATAAAATTAGAATAGAGAGTTATTCTACTATAATTTTAAGTACTATAACTAATCATTCTATTATAAATTTATAAATAATAATAGTATTTCAATTGAAATTGATTGTTATTGTTATATAGTTAGAACTATTATATATTCTTTATGTTACATAATAGTAGATTCATTATACTATAAATGAATTATTAATATGCAATAGCTAAAGTAGTTTACTAAAGTCCTATGCACAATTTATTTTATGCGAGCCCGCTTAGCTCAGAGGTTAGAGCATCGCATTTGTAATGCGATGGTCATCGGTTCGATTCCGATAGCCGGCTTTGTCTATTTGTTCTTTTTTTTTTTACTTTTATATTACATAATTAATCATAATTAATAAGGCCTCCTTGAAGGAATATTGAAAAGACTTCTTACCCCCTCTCCAAGGAAAGAATCACTGATCCATTATGGCGTAAGAACTTCCAACTATGAATAAAAAATGGATTGGAGCAATTAGATCTCTACCAAACAAATCAGAAAAAGTATATATAACTTCTTATATATATACAAAATTGGATATTGATTGATACAATTCATCTCATTCTTCTTTGTAATACATCAATACATCAGTAGATTTAGCTTCGTTTATGGTTTAGTTCAGTCTTAATTTAGGTTTATTCTGTAATAATTTTTTTTCAATAAAAATAGGAGTCTTTATGTCTCGTTACCGAGGGCCTCGTTTCAAAAAAATACGCCGGCTGGGTGTTTTACCGGGACTTACTAGTAAAAGGCCGACACCCGGAAGTGATCTTAGAAATCAATCGCGCTTCGGAAAAAGATCTCAATATCGTATTCGTCTAGAAGAAAAACAAAAATTGCGTTTTCATTATGGTCTGACAGAGAGACAATTACTTAAATACGTTCATATCGCTGGAAAAGCCAAAGGGTCAACAGGCCAGGTTTTACTACAATTACTTGAAATGCGTTTGGATAACATCCTTTTTCGATTAGGTATGGCTTCGACCATTCCTGGAGCCCGACAATTAGTTAACCATAGGCATATTTTGGTTAATGGTCGTATAGTAGATATACCAAGTTATCGATGCAAAGCCCGAGATATTATTACTACAAGGGATGAACAAAAATCCAGAGCTCTGATTCAAAATTATCTTGATTCATCCCCCCATGAGGAATTGCCAAAACATTTGACTCTTCACTCATCCCAATATAAAGGATCAGTCAATCAAATAATAGATAGTAAGTGGGTCGGTTTGAAAATAAATGAGTTGCTAGTCGTAGAATATTATTCCCGCCAGACTTGAACCTAACTAAAATAACAAAAAACAAGGGTTCGGGGAATTTAGCCCCTTTTTGGGGGAGTAAATCGACCTAAGGTAAAGGAGCTTAATCTGGAT